GCACACCTTTGGCTAATTTGATTCGATGGAGAGATAAGCCAGTGGCTCTTTCCATTGTGCAAGCAAGATTGGTTGGATTAGCCCACTTTTCTGTAGGTTATATATTCACTTATGCGGCTTTCTTGATTGCCTCTACATCGGGCAAATTTGGTTAATTCTTTACTTTATGTTATATGCCGTATCCGCGAGAATATCATATCTTTCGATGGGGAAGGGGGTATACCCCCTTCGATTTCTATTTCTACATCTAGGATCCGACTTGTACCATTGATAATAATAATAACTGAACCATTATGGCAAAGAAAAGTTTGATTCATAGGGAGAAGAAGAGGCAAAAATTGGAACAAAAATATCATTTGATTCGCCGATCCTCAAAGAAAGAAATAAGCAAGGTTCCGTCCTTGAGTGATAAATGGGAAATTCGTGGAAAGTTACAATCCTTACCGCGTAATAGTGCACCTACACGTCTTCGTCGACGTTGCTTTTCTACTGGAAGAGCGAGAGCTAACTATAGAGATTTTGGACTATCCGGACACATACTTCGTGAAATGGTTCAGACATGTTTGTTGCCGGGGGCAACAAGATCAAGTTGGTAAGGATTAAAATGTCACTTCATTTTTCTATTTCGTTCGATGATCGTAGATCATAGAGGGGCCCCTTGACTATTCTGTAGAAATAGGCTATACTATTTCTACAGGTATGGAAGAGGGGCGCATTCAATTCTTGTTTGTTCATTAGTTTCGTTTCTAGGGTTTCCTTTCATCGCGGGATAGAGCAGTCTGGTAGCTCGCAAGGCTCATAACCTTGAGGTCAGGGGTTCAAATCCCCTTCCCGCACCATTTTTTTTTTCAAAAAAAAATGAGACTTTATTCTATATTTTTATTCTATCTTTATTTTTATTCTATTACTAGTAAATAGATTCTATTACTATTAACTAGTAATTAATTAATTAATACTTTGCTTTTTGCTTTAGAGTGGGAGGTATTTATTATATTACAGTCAATAGAACGAATCCTTTATCTTTTTAAATACATTACCCTGGGCGGATAGCGGGAATCGAACCCGCGTCTTCTCCTTGGCAAAGAGAAATTTTACCATTCAACTATATCCGCATTCTTCGTTCTTGATACAAAAGGTCTGGATAATATTTGGTCAGAGCTAGATCAGATACTCTTTTGAGGGCAATTTTTTTCAAATTCCATCAATAAATTAACAAATTAATATATTAATAATTTGTTAATTATATTAACATATATTAAGATTCAAATAATTCAAATTCTATTTCTATTTTATTTATTTCAATTTAATATATCTAAATATTTGAAAATTTGAATTTAGTATATCTAAATATATAATACAAATATATAATACAAATATTATATATTTGTATTATATATTTGAATACAGTTGAATACAGATTTTTTTTGAATCCATTTTTCTTTTTTTTTAATATTTTATTTCATTCATCATTCAAGTTCTATTTATTTAAGTTACAGATTACAGAAGTTTGACTAATGAGCCCCCCCCCTCCAATTTATTTGCATTTTTGGGGGGACTTATACTTATATTTTTTATTGAATTTTAATGTATCTCACAATCCGAAAAATTCGTGGAAGGGGTCGTTTTTGGATCTGGAATGAATAGATTCAAGAAATAAGAGAATTAAGGATACCCACCAGAAAAACTAATCCGATCCATAATGATGTACCAGAAAATACAATATTTTTATTACTCAACCAACCATCAGGAGAAGCGAATACAACAGGTACGCTAATCAATAAGATTGACGAAGTAGCAATTAATGCAAAAACAGCCAATTGGAAAGCAATAGTCATGTTTCTAATCCTCCAAGCTATCAACAAAAGAACTATACCCTTTAATCCCTCTATCATATCGACCAAACAAACAATTTGAATAAAGTACCACCCACATAGAGGGATTTTACCATGAATCCATTGATTCTATATGACTTATTTCCAACCCCTTTACCACTTTTATTTGGACATGAAATCGAAGGTGATTTTTTTGACTTCCTGTTCACAAATGGGCATGCTAGATCATGCATCTCATCTATCTATATATACAGATAGATCGACCTATAGATTCACACACAATATCTTTCTATACATGATAGTATCAACTCATATGGCCATGTTCTATTCGGTAGAATAAAATAGAAATTATCTCTTGGAGAGATGGCTGAGTGGTTGATAGCTCCGGTCTTGAAAACCGGTATGGTTCGAAACAAAGAACTATCGAGGGTTCGAATCCCTCTCTCTCCTTTTTTTCTTTTGATCGATGAATTTTTTTTCTTTCTTTATTGGCTTTTCTTCTTAAGTTCAAATTTTGAAAATCGTAATAGAATATTAATATTACGAAAAAAAGTAATTATTACGAAAAAAAAAAAGGGGGGGGGGGATGGCTCGGCTATCCCACCCAGCCGAGCCAGAAAAACAAATGGATTCGATAGAAATTGAAAAAAAAAAAAGGAAAACAGAAG